ATATGAGCGTTCTATATCGAACAAAAAATTTCAACTAGTCCTTCATTTGAAATTTCAAATGACGATAGTAGTAGAAAGAATACCATGCTATGTTTGGACTTCAAAGGTTTCACTTTAACCATATAATTAGTCCCGCATTATTGGTTGATTGAGAATCAAAGCGGATTTACCAATGAATTACGAAATGCTACGTTTCTTAAATATTTAAAATATCATTTTTTATGAATTGATAAAATTCAATCAATTTCAAAATTCATAAGTAATTCGCGAGATCATGCATCTTTTTTTTCATTATTTTCTTTTTTACTAGTAAAAAAGAAAATAATGAAAAAAAAGTGCAGCTGGACCAGTCCAGCCTATTCTTGAAATAAACAACTCGCACACACTCCCTTTCCAAAAAAGATCAATACACCAAATACTACACTTAGATTTATTGGATTTGTTGCTAAAATATCGGTATTAAACCCGAAACTCCCGGCCAGCGGCCATTGGCCCAAGGAAAGGAAAGAATCGGTTAGATTTTTCATACAATCCCCTTTCTTTTACAGATAGATAAAAAAACAAGAATAGAGTTTCTTTTTTGTATCACTTCCCTTATATATACTTCTATATATTCTTATATTCGATTTATATGAATTTTTATATCTATAGAATTGATTTCGAAATGGAGTTTTTCAAAAAAAATTTCTAATCCTAATGAAAATAATACTTATTAGAATTTTAGAATTAGCTATCAAATTTCAAGTTTCGTATCAATTTAGGAATATTTCGTTTGTTGGAAGACTCCTTAAGTTTCAATTTCTAAGAACGGGAAGGAAGAAAGCGGATCGGTATGCTAATTACTCATCCTTAAATCTTTCCTTCCCGGGCAGGGATTAGTGTCCCCCATTGTAAATTGTAGGAGTGAATTATTGATATAATTCAAAAAAGCAAGGAGCAAGTATAAGTCCTGACTAAAATCAATTCAGACAAAAAAAAAATAAGTCAAAATTTTCTATATCTATATATTTGTGATTGTTTAAGTGTTTAAGACAAGATTAAACAAAAGGATTCGCAAATAACAGCGCTAAAGCGACAACCAATCCATAAATTGTTAATGCTTCCATAAAAGCCAGACTAAGCAATAAAGTACCTCGTATTTTTCCCTCCGCCTCGGGCTGTCTTGCGATCCCCTCTACAGCTTGGCCCGCAGCAGTCCCTTGGCCAACCCCAGGTCCAATAGAAGCAAGTCCGACAGCTAACCCAGCAGCAATAACAGAAGCGGCAGAAATCAGTGGATTCATGATAAGTTAAATTCCTCACAAAAAAAAATGGTTAATGATACAATCATTCAATGAATTATAGATGAATTATTCCATCACGCAGTTTCATCCAAACAGAGTAACTAAAAACTCCAAATTGAAGTAATAGAATAATATTATTGAATCATCAGAACCGATTCTCTATCGCTTTTTGAAGTTGGATTCTTAGGAATCCAAAACCAAAGACGTCTATTGGAATCCCTATTGAAATTCATAGTATTAGGGTATTAGATATTTTTTAGGTCATATATAACTATTCAATATCTAATATCCCATATACATGTGTTTCTTCCAGAATGTAAACCAACTTATTTTGATCTTAGATCCATTAGAATTCTTTTTGAACGGGAAAAACTCCCTAGCTGAATTCGATAATAGTTGGATTCTAGGCATTCAAGATACACAATTTTGAACTGGCTAATTTCTTTTTTTGAATCGCGTTTTTTAATTCTTCTCTTTCTTTATGATTATTCCGCATGGATCGAATTTACATAGAAAAATAGAAAAATTGGTTAAGGCGAATCATTTCATAGAAATTTTCATTAGCATTTTTTTCTATTTTCTTTTCTTTCTTAATTTTTTATTCTTCTTGTTTATTAAATTGTTTTTTATTAAATATTTTATACTTTTATATTTATTTATAAATAAACTCAAATATCATTTATTAAAATATTCTTATATTCTTTTATTTCTATTTATTTATAGAATATAGAAAATAAAATAATATATCCAAACAGGACATTCATTTTAGGAAACCGATCCTTTCGATCTCTTTCGTTTTTTTTAGAATCCCCCCTAAATATTTTGAGTGGAATCTTTTTTCCTATTACGGTATATTATAACTGCCTTATTAGTTAGTTATCTATTTTGATGTTCTCCAAGTAGATTATCTTGAATTCCGCTATTATTTTGGTCTAAATTCAAAAAACAACTATTTGTAAGTGAAGTCAATGATGACCCCCCATGGATTCTCCTATATAAGCGGCGGCTAAAGTTGCAAAAATAAGAGCTTGAATACCACTTGTAAATAATCCAAGGAACATGACAGGTATAGGAACTACTGAAGGTACTAAAGAAACAAGAACAACAACTACTAATTCATCGGCTAAAATATTTCCGAAAAGTCGAAAACTAAGCGATAAGGGTTTTGTAAAATCTTCCAAGATGTTAATGGGTAAAAGGATTGGAGTAGGTTGAATGTATTTACTGAAATAGCCTAATCCTTTTTTGCTAAGACCCGCATAGAAATAGGCTACTGAGGTGAGTAAAGCTAAAGCAACAGTAGTATTTATATCATTCGTGGGTGCGGCTAACTCTCCATGGGGTAACTGTATTATTTTCCATGGTAAAAGAGCCCCTGACCAATTACAAACAAAAATAAATAGGAACATAGTTCCTATAAAAGGAACCCATGGACCATATTCTTCTCCAATCTGGGTTTGGCTCACGTCTCGAATGAATTCAAGGACATATTCGAAGAAATTCTGCCCGTCATTCGGAATGGTTTGTGGATTCCGAACAGCTATACTGGCTGAAACTAATAAGATAGCAATTACAACCCAAGAAGTAATAAGTACTTGACCATGGACTTGAAAACCTCCTATTTGCCAATAGAAATGTTGGCCTACTTCTACACCCGATATTTCGTATAACACTTTTAGTGTGTTGGTGGAACATGATAGAACATTCATATTACCCTCTGACAGAAATTGAAATTCCAGGAAATTATTTTAATTCAACCATCTCTTTTTCGACTTGCTTATTTGAATTTTTTTATACGAACTAATAACATAATATCCCCACTCATTTTTATCTCATTTATATAATCTAATCAAATTCGAGAATAGTAAACGATTCCATAAATTTCAGGAGTTCAAAAAAAATTTCTATCTTATTATTAATTACGTATTTCGTATATAGTTAGAACGACCCTCACAAATCGCGAATACTAATTTATTAAGAATTAATCGGATTGAAGCTATAGCGTCATCATTTGCTGGAATTGAAATATCTGCAAGGTCGGGATCACAATTTGTATCGATTAAGCAAATTGTTGGAATTCCCAAAGTGATACATTCTCGAAGAGTTGTATATTCTTCTTGCTGATCAACGATAATTATAATATCGGGTAACCCCGTCATATATTTAATCCCGCCCAGATATGTTTGCAAGTGGGATAATTGTCTATTGAACATAGCTGCGTCTCTTTTTTTTGGAAGACAGTAGAATTTCCCCGTCTTTTGTTCGATTCTCAAGTCCCTGAACTTATGAAGTCTAGTTTCTGTAGTGGACCAATTGGTTAACATGCCACCGAGCCATTTTTTATTAACATAATGACACCGAGCCCTTATTGCAGCCCGCACTACTGAATTGGCTGCTTTAGTTTTTGTACCAACAATTAAAAACTCTTTTCCCTTCCTTGCTGCATCAAAAACTAAATCACAAGCTTCTGATAAAAAACGAGCAGTTTTAGTAAGATTTGTGATATGAATACCTTTACGCTTGGTAGAAATATAAGGCGACATCCTCGGATTCCATTTCCTAGTCCCATGACCAAAATGAACTCCTGCTTCCATCATCTCTTCCAAATTTATGTTCCAATATCTTCTTGTCATTTCTTCCCACACTTCCTCTTTCTTTTTTGTTTAAAAAAAAGTGACGAGGTTGTCTTGAACTAACCAATTGTTCCGACGGAACCTTTTCTTCTACCGTGGATTGGACGTATCGATGTCAATACACAATCCAAACCGCTAACCTCTATTCATTATTATCTGAATTTCCATTACCCCCTCAAGACCATATAGAAAGAGTTTTTCAAATGGAAATTGAATTCCAAAACAAAAGAAAGTAAGTATGACTACACTTTTTTTAGGAATCATTAAATGATATATGATCTAAATGATTCCTCAGGTGTATCATGGAAATTCTTTTGAATGGCACGAATCAAATAAGCCTGCGTGGTGGAACAAAATATCTCGTATTTCCCCCTCGAAAAAACTCTTCTTTTGACTTTTCAAAGGAATGCTCTTATTCTTATGTTGCCGCAGTAATCTTTTAAATCCGGTCCCAACGGGGATCATCCCACCTATAACAACATTCTCTTTTAGACCTTTCAACCAATCGATACGACCACGAAGAGCTGCTTTGGCTAAAACTCGAGCAGTTTCTTGAAAACTCGCTTCCGATATGAAACTTTGAGTATTCAAAGATGCTCTTGTTATTCCCAATAGGATAGCGCGGTAACAGATCGATTCTTCTAAAGCGCGCCCTGTTCGTTCCGCTCGCAACAATCCAATTAGTTCTCCAGGTAAAAAAACATTAGACATTCCATCCTCGGAAACCAACACTTTTGATGTTATTTGGCGTACAATAATCTCTATGTGCCTATTATGAATTTGCACCCCTTGGGATCGATAAACCTTTTGTATCTTAATAACCAACGATATACGACTTTGCACTATAGTCAGCTCAGTCCCAATCAAGAATCCCCAAGGAATTCCAAGAATTTTTGTTATATGCTCGTTCCAACCCTCAATTCTTTTTTCTAGGTTCATTGATATTGAATCAATTGAACGCACTTCTAAGACCTGTTCCACTTTTGGAAGACCTTGCGTTATATCACCGGATCTCGATTTTTCATATATAAATGTAACTAATGTATCTCCTTCGTAAAAGATTTCTCCATAATGTCCATGAACGGTTGCTCCCGGAGTGGCCAAATAAGGTTTAGCCAATCTTATTACTACAGAGTCAATTTGAACAAGCAAAACTTGACCCGATTTTAAGGGGGGTCCTTTTTTGGCTATATATCCATTTTGACAAATAAACTGACCGAGACTAATTATTGTGGGTCTTTCTTCCCAATAATTAGGACAATAACTTTGATGGAGAAAATACCAATTCAAATTGAATAAATTGAAAACGATTTTACTGTACGGATCACGATTTGAAATTATCCCATTTTCATCCATTAAATAATATTTAAGCACTTGAAAAGTCCGTTTTAAATTTTCAAGTTGAAGATATTTAGTTATCAAGATCGGATTATGAGTTAGTAAATAATAAAAGGAATAAAAATTCAAAAACTTAAGGACCGTTCCTAACGGTCCGATCGAATTCCTAATTTTAATTATAGAATCTGTTGAAATGAATTCTTTTTTCACATTGGGATATTTTATATCGTTGAATAGGTTCATTCGGAAACAATTAGACGGTGATAAAATTATCAAGGAAGGATATTCCTTATTGTTATTTAACAATGTGCGAATAGTTCCGTGATTTTGGTGGTTAAGTGATTGTTTCGTTTTTCTCTTTTTATAAATGGAATAAAAAGGATTGATGTTGGTCTGATCTGATACATTATCGGAAATGAATCCTGAACCTGAGAGATCATTCCTTTTTCTGCGATACGAAATAGCGGATTTTACTAAGTCGATTCTTAGGAAAGCTCGAACCAAACCATTTGTACTTACTTCAATAAAAGAAGTACAGACCTCCTCGATAGAAGAACTTTTTATGTCTTGATTCCAATTCAAAATTAAACAAGTCCGAATTAATTGAATACTTGTATCAGAAATTCCTTGAATGGGTTTGGCATTTCCATAAACAATATAATTGACAACTCTAAGTTGCATATTATCCCTTTCTTGTAAAAAATCCGGAGGGAAGAGTGTTGATAAATTTAGACCATCTGATATCTCATATGTCACTACAGGGCGAACTAAAACAAAATACTTTTTCGTAGTAGATGTGATCCGTTGGACATAGATCCAATTTTTCCATTTTTTAGAGTCCTTAAAATCGATGTTTACTTTTCCGGGAGGTATCAAGATACCACTGTGTCGGGATATCTTATCGGTCTCCCCAGGAAAATGAATATCTCCTGAAAAGATTTTCAGTTCAATTCTCTTTTTTTTTCTCTCCATTCGGACTAATCCGTCCGCGTAGCTTCTTGTATTTATATTGAAAGCAATTCGTGTATCTATTCCAATGAGACTATTATTTCGTATCATTATCAAAGAAGATTCAGGTAAAATATGCACTTCTTCGGGAATGAAAAAAAATAGATCTAGTTTCATTTGGTATTTTGACTTCAATTCTTTTATTGGTCGAGACTCAATAAAATCCTCTTTTTTAACGATTGAATGCACGCCCAGAGTCCCATATTTAGTAATTCCCGAACTATTTCTTCTGTATCGGGGATCATCGAAATAAGCAAAAATACTATTATTTCTACGGAAAATACCATTTATTGGTAGTTCAATCGAGATACCTGAATGAGGCATTAACGCTTTCTTTCGTTCTTGAATCGATTGGATTGGAACGAGAAATCGATTTCCTCGCCTTTTTCCCAATAAATGAGAATTCCCGTGTAAAATCGCCGGGTATATGAGATTCCAATGGACGGGTTCTGAATAATTAGGAATCTTGTCTTTTTTTTTTTTACCAGAAAAATATGAACGAAGTAATTTGTATCTTACTGGATCATTATTCACCGAGAGAGTCGAAATTGACCCTCGTTCTACAGAACGGGAATAAATATTCATTTGATCTTGATCCTTGTGCGGTGAAAAGGGGACTGCACTGGATCTCCACGAACCTCCTGATAATATCCATAAATGACTTGTTTTTGGTAAAAGATGAACATTACTATATGTAAATATAGATGCGTGGTACACATCATTACTCCAGTGCATTTCTCCCTCTGAGTCAGAATAAATATGTTTTCGAACTCTCTCTTTCAAATTCAAAGTGTATGGTACCTCGCGAATCTCGGCAATTACTTGTTCTGCTTCGACATATTGATTATTTTGAACCAAAAGAAAACTTTTAGGTGGAATAGTTACATTATGTAGAATATCCTCACTCTCAATAGTGACATATAAGGCTATAGAACATAGAAAAGCAGGATGCCCGTGACGCGTACGCGTGGGATGAACGAAATCTTCATTAAATTGGATTTTTCCATTCGACGGGGCTCGTACATGTTCTGCAGTACCACCCGTGAAGACTCCTCCAGTATGAAAAGTTCTTAATGTTAGTTGAGTCCCCGGTTCTCCAATGGATTGACCCGCAATAATACCTACAGCTTCTCCCAACTCGACCAGGTCGCCATGAGTGGGACTCCTACCATAACATAATCGACAGATCCAAGATGTACTCCTACAAGTAAAAGGGGTTCGAATAAATAGTATTTGTGTTTGAAAGGTTATGAATCGATTGACAAGCCCAAATCCAATATCTTGATTTCGGGTGGCGATGCACCGTGAGCCCATATATATATCCTCTGCTAATACACGACCAACTAATGTTTGAATAAAAATTCTTTCGGACTCGGGCATCATCCCATTTCGAGGACTTACGGCAACCCCTCGGGCGGTTCCACAATCTGCTCGACGTACAACAATGTGTTGAACTACTTCAACAAGTCGGCGCGTAAGATATCCCGCATCCGAGGTTCGTACAGCAGTATCCACAACCCCTTTTCGGGCTCCGTAGCAAGAAATGATATATTCTGTTAAAGACAGCCCTTCGCGTAAATTACTTTGAATAGGTAAATCAATCATTTTTCCTTGAGGATCCGACATTAATCCCCTCATACCTACTAATTGGTGCACTTGAGATGCATTTCCTCTAGCTCCCGAAAAAGACATTATATGGACTGGATTAAGTGAATCTGTCATCCTAAAATTAGGATTCATTTCTTGTCGCAAATATTCACTTGTAGCATACCACACCTCAATAGATTGGCGTAATTTTTCTACTGCGTGCACATTCCCATAATGATGGTGTTGTTCTAAAATTAAACTATGTTCTTCAGCATCTTGTACTAACGATCCCTTAGAAGGGATCGTTAAAAGATCATCAATCCCTAATGAAATGGATGTAGCAGTGGCTTGCTGGAAACCCAGAGTTTTGACTTGATCCAGAATGTGTGATGTATATGCCATTCCGAAGTGATCTATTAATTTGCTAATCAGTTTTTTAATGACAGTTCCGTCTATTATTTTATTGTGAAAGACTAGATTGACTCGTTCTGCCATAAGTCCCTCCATATTCTGCTGATTGGGATTCGACAATGAGTTTGAGTCAATGATTTGAAAACTTCCCTTTCTCGATATTAATCCGGATGAAAATTCAGAGGAAGTAGAGTCCTAGTAGCAACAGAGAGATCAAAATTCACGCCAGTGTCACAAAATCACTTAATTGAGATGCCATATGATTAGTGACCATACGAGCAGGCTCGACAAAACCCTTGTAGAGCTTCTTCGATTTCTCGAAAAAGAGAAATATGACCAATAGTTGTTCGAATATATATACAAAGAATTTCTTTTTTTACACTTCTTACTAAAAAAGAGTGTTCATAAATCTCCTGACAAGTACCCCCAGATTCATAGTGAATCTCGATGGGACCTTCTCTTGAAGCAATAATGCGTTGATCGATTCGCCAGCGGAGCCAAAAAGGACTATCTAAATTGAGTCTTTTCTGTCGATAAGCTCCAATTGCATCATAGGAATTACAAAAAAAAGGTTCTTTTTGTTTCTTAGACTGATGATTATTATCATTAATTCTTTCATTTTGATACTTTCTTCGATTCCATGGATTATACCTATTTCTACAAATACCTCGGCGATTCCCAATGGTTAATACATATAGACCAATAAGCATATCTTGGGTTGGTACGGAAATAGGATCCCCAATAGCTGGAGACAAGAGATTCATATGCGAAAACATAAGTAAATGGGCCTCCGCTTGAGCCTCCAAAGATAAGGGTACATGAACAGCCATTTGATCCCCATCAAAGTCTGCATTGAATCCCTTACGAACTAATGGATGTAAATAAACAGCACGTCCTTCGACTAAAATGGGTTGAAATGCCTGTATGCCTAATCTATGCAAAGTGGGCGCTCTATTCAGCAATACGGGGTGCCCCTGCATAACTTCTTGCAATATTTCCCATACAATTGTATCTTTTTCCCGAATTTGACTCTTAGCAACTCCTATGTTCGAAGCAAGATGTTGTCTAATTAGTCCCCGAATTACAAATGTCTGGAAAAGCTCTATTGCTATTTCCCGAGGCAATCCACATCGATGTAGTGGAAGTGAGGGTCCTACAACAATGACAGAACGACCCGAATAATCAACCCGTTTGCCAAGCATAGTCTCACGAAATCTTCCCTCTTTTCCTTCAATTATATCAGAAAACGACTTGTAAATCTTATTATGACCATCCCTGATTGGCTGTCCGCGAATTCCATTATCAAGAAGCGTATCTACGGCTTCTTGTACCAATTTCTCTTGACACATTACTAATTCCCCCGGTGTAGATCTATTTGTTGTTAATAGATCGGTAAGCGTATTGTTTCGATAGATGACTCTTCTATAGAGTTCATTAATATCCGAGCTCATTAGCTTACCCCCATCTATCTGAATGATGGGTCGTAATTCAGGAGGAAGAACTGGTAGTAAACATAAAACCATCCATTCGGGTTCGATATTTGTTCGAATAAAGTGTTTAGCTAATTCTATGCGTCTAACCAAAAAATCCCTTCTTCTTCCAATTTTGCGATCTTCCCATTCATTACCCGTGGTTCTTTCTTCGCCTAATTCCTTCCATTCGACTAATGAATAATCTAGAATACTTCGCAAATCTATATCGGCTAATTGTTCTCGTATCGCACCTGCTCCAGTACAAATT